TCCGAGGATTCCAATATTAGCACTGATGGTACGGAAATGTAACTCGCTATTCAAACAACTATTCAGAGTTCCTAGAGCTCCCTGTAAGGCTTGTTGGAAAACTTGTTGTCGGACCTGATTAATCGCTCTTTGTTGTTCAAAATGAAGGGTTTCATTTTTGTAATTTTCTAATTGTTCCAAACTATAAGAAGTAGCATTAATCAAATTGACTTTTTCTCGTTCTATTTCAGAGTATCCATTCATTCGATACTCATCTGCTTCCATTTCCACTTTTCGTAAACGAGCCCGGGCTTTTTCGAGCTGCTCAATGGCTCCTCTACGTAATTCTTCCGAATTTCGAATAGTACTCAAAATCCTCTGTTTTCGATTATCTAATAAATCATTTAATGAAAGTAGATTTACCATTAACCATTAATTTCACAACTTCCATGATCTCTTCCCGAACCAAACATGAATCTTTCGATTCATTTGGCTCTCACGCTCAATTTTTTATTTTATGGGCATTCTCTCCCATATCTTTTTTTTTAATGTAATGAGCCTATCCTCTCTATTTCTGTTTGTATTCAAACATATCAAAACTGATACAAGACCAGAATATTTAGAGAACTCTTCCGACCAGACAAAAAATCTATAATTGTCAGCAAAGTTGTTTCTTTATTTAATTGAAAATTTCTATTTATATATAAAATATATATTTTACATTTTCATTTTATTTCCCTTTTTTATTCAAATCCAAAAATTCCTCTTTTTTATACATAGGTCGTCGATTCGGCATTGGATAAAAAAAGGCAAGGTGTCCTTTATTTATTCTAGGAAATGGTTCAAATCATTTTATCGATATGAGTGTTCTATATCAGAAAAATTACCAACTATTTTTTTTTTTTACCATTTCGGTACTAACGTAGTGGTAGAAAGAGTACCATGTTGTGCCCGGACTTCAAACAGTTTAGCTTTAACCATGTTAATGGTCTCACATTATTGGTTGATAGAGAATCAAAGTTTACTTACCAATGAATAACGAAATGCTATGGTTCTTACATATGATTTATGAATTTATTCAGAAGGAATTCGTCGAGATTGTGCACTTTTTTTTCCTACTTTGTTTTTCCTATTTATCCTGGAAATATATATACTATATAAAATAGAAAAAAATATATAAAAAAAATAAAAATATATTCTTTAAAATATATTCTATATAAAAATATATTATATTATATATAAAAATATATTATATAATTATATATATAATAAATATATATAATATAAATAACATAAATAAATAATAAATAAAGTGCAGCTGGTTAGATCCAACCTATTCTTGAAATATACAACTCGCACACACTCCCTTTCCAAAAAAAATCAATACACCAAGCACTACACTTAGATTTATTGGATTTGTTGCTAAAATATCGGTATTAAACCCGAAACTCCCGGCGGATGGCCAGTGGCCTAAGGAAACGAAAGAATCGGTTAAATTTTTCATATGCTCTCCTCTTATAGATAGGACTAACAAAGAACAGAGTTCTTTTTGTATCACTTGGCTCGCCCTTTTTTTGATCGATTTCTTTTTCTTAATTTCCCATTTTTTTATGGGAGTAGATTAAATCTATTTATTGAATTCTCAAATTCAAAAAAAAAAATAAGAATTTTTTTTGAAGTTTCCGATAAGATACTTATTAAGTTAGGTCCTAGGTCTCGTATCAATTGCAAAATAGCTCCTTTGTTCAAACACTTCCTAAAAGAAAAGTCAAAATTCCATCGTACTAAACGAAGGACGGGAAGGAAGAAAGCGAGCGAATCCACTAATTCCTCATCCTCAAATCAGTCCTTCCCGGGGTATTGTCGCAACAAATACATAATTGTAGGAGTAAAGTATTGATATAATTCACAGAAGCAAATGGCAACGAGTTAATATAAAATAAGAAAAAAAGTACGTAACGCACTTTTTTACATTTTCATTCTAGATTCTAGGATGAAATTAAACAAAAGGATTTGCAAATAAAAGCGCTAATGCCACGACCAGTCCATAAATTGTTAAAGCTTCCATAAAAGCTAGACTAAGCAATAAAGTACCTCGTATTTTTCCTTCTGCTTCTGGTTGTCTCGCAATACCTTCTACGGCTTGGCCTGCAGCAGTACCTTGACCAACTCCAGGTCCAATAGAAGCAAGCCCCACGGCCAATCCAGCAGCAATAACGGAAGCGGCAGAAATCAGTGGATTCATGATGATAGGTTCCTCGCACCAAAAAAAAATGGTTAATGATACAATCAACCAATGAATTATTACTTATTTGATCACTAAAATATATCGAGTCGAAGTAAGTAAAACTTCGAATAAAAATAATAAATAATATAGATAGGGGTAACCCTATATAACTAGTATATATCTAATATCACATATACATTTGTTTCTTACATAACGTAAACCGCGCGCATTTTATATTGAATCGGATTCTAGAATAATTCTTCAAAAGATATACATACAGGGGCTGTGGCTGGACTTATAGACATTACATATATCTAGTGTGACCCCCTAACCCATCCACCATTTCGTAATATCGTCTATCTTTCCTCCTACAACTCTAGTCGTATATACATATGTATTTCTATCTATTATGTTCCCCAACCAAGAACAAAATAGATTTTCCTGAACCATGCATTGCCTCAATTGGGATAAGCTTAAAAAAAAGAAGACTATTTCGAAAACTAATCAATGATGACCCTCCATGGATTCCCCTATATAAGCCGCGGCTAAAGTTGCAAAAATAAGAGCTTGAATACCGCTTGTAAATAATCCAAGAAACATGACAGGTATAGGAACTACTGAAGGTACTAAAGAAACAAGAACAACAACTACTAATTCATCAGCCAATATATTCCCGAAAAGTCGAAAACTAAGAGATAAAGGTTTTGTGAAATCTTCTAGGATGTTAATTGGTAAAAGTATTGGAGTTGGTTGAATGTATTTTCCGAAATAACCCAATCCCTTTTTGGTAAGACCCGCATAAAAATATGCCACTGACGTGGGTAAAGCTAAAGCAACAGTAGTATTTATATCATTCGTGGGGGCGGCCAACTCCCCATGAGGTAACTGTATGATTTTCCAAGGTAAAAGGGCCCCCGACCAATTAGAAACAAAAATAAATAGGAACATGGTTCCAATAAAGGGAACCCAAGGACCATATTCTTCTCCAATCTGAGTTTTGCTCAAGTCTCGAATAAATTCAAGGACATATTCGAAGAAATTCTGACCGTCGGTCGGAATGGTTTGTGGATTCCGAACAGCTATGATGACTGAACCTAATAAGATAGCAATTACGACCCAAGAAGTGATAAGTACTTGGGCATGAATTTGTAAACCCCCTATTTGCCAATATAAATGTTGGCCTACTTCTACACCTGATATATCGTATAACCCTTTGAGTGTTTTAATGGAACATGGTATAACATTCATATTGTCCTCTGACAGAAATCGAACTTCAAAAAAAGAATTATTTTGATTCAAGCATCTCTTTCTCAACTGATCTACTTTCATCATTAATCATATATTTAGAATACCAAGAAATCACATAAGATAATATCAATATCCCATTTTATCTCTTTTAAAAAATTCAAGACAAGACATAGTAACCGATCCAAGAAATCAAAATAATTAACTAATCTTATTATTCTTAATCATAACATAATCATAATCAACGACTTCTTATATAGCTAGAACGACCCTCACAAATTGCGGATACTAATTTGTTAAGAATCAATCGGATTGAAGCTATAGCGTCATCGTTGGCTGGAATCGAAATATCTGCGAGATCTGGGTCACAATTTGTATCGATTAAACAAATTGTTGGAATTCCCAAAATGACACATTCTCGAAGAGCCGTATATTCTTCTTGCTGATCAACGATGATTACAATATCGGGCAACCCAGTCATATATTTGATCCCACCCAGATATGTTTGCAAAGTAGATAATTTTCTCTTCAACATTGCTGCATCTCTTTTAGGGAGACGGTTGAGTTTCCCCATCTTTTGTTCTGTTCTTAAGTCTCTGAACTTATGAAGTCTCGTTTCCGTAGTGGACCAATTCGTTGACATACCACCGAGCCATTTTTTATTAACATAATGACATCGAGCCCTTATTGCAGCTGATGCTACTAAATCCGCTGCTTTATTTTTGGTACCAACGATTAAAAAGTTTTTTCCTCGGCTTGCTGCATCAAAAACTAAATCACAAGCTTCTGATAAAAAACGAGCAGTTCTAGTAAGATTTGTAATATGAATACCTTTACGCTTTGCAGAAATGTAAGGGGCCATTCTAGGATTCCATTTCTTAGTACCATGACCAAAATGAACTCCAGCCTCCATCATCTCTTCCAAATGGATGTTCCAATATCTTCTTGTCATTTTTCCCACGCTTTTTTTTAACAAATAAATAATTGTTCCTACGGAACCTTCTACCGGGATTGACCGTTGATACACAGCCCAAACTGTTCATTTCTTTTTTTTTTTTACTTCATTTTTTTTATTACCAAATCAAAAAAAGTAAAAAGAAGAAATCTCACCTTAGGAATTATGAAATCGCGTAAATGATTTTTCTGGTGTGTCATGGAAATTGTTTGGGGCGCAAGAACAAAAAAATTCTCTATGGTGTAACAAAATATCTCTCATTTCCAACTCGAATAGATTTTTCTTTTTGATTTCCAAATGAATGTTTTTGTCTTGCCTTGAACAGTGCACTAATTTTTTGAATCCGGTACCGACAGGGATAATCCCTCCCAGAACAACATTTTCTTTCAGACCCTTCAACCAATCAATACGACCCCGTAGAGCAGCTTTTGCTAAAACTCTAGCAGTTTCTTGAAAACTTGCTTCGGATATGAAACTTTGAGTATTCAGAGATGCCCTCGTTATTCCCAATAAAATTGCCCAATAAGAGATCGCTTCGTCTAAAGCACGCCCTGCTCGTTCCGCCCGCAACAATCCGATTAATTCTCCAGGCAAAAAAACATTAGACATTCCATCTTCTGAAACCAACACTTTTGATGTTACTTGCCGTACAATAATCTCTATATGTCTATTATGGATCTGTACCCCCTGGGATCGATAAACCTTTTGGATCTTATTAACCAAAGAGATACGACTTTGAGCTATGGTTAGCTCAGCTCCAATTAAAAATCCCCAAGGAATTCCGAGAATTCTTGGTATACGCTCGTTCCAACCTTCAACTCTCCTTTCAAGGTTCATCGATATTGAACCAATCGAACGCACTTCTAAGATTTGTTCCACTTTTGGAAGGCCTTGCGTTATGTCACCAGATCGGGATTTTTCATATATAAATGTAACTAATGTATCTCCTTCAGAAAGGGGTTCTCCATAATGTCCGTGAACAGTCGCTCCTGGAGTAGCCAAATAGGGCTTAGCTGATCTTATAACTAAGGAGTCAACGTGAACAATTAAAATTTGACCAGATTTTTTTATGTGTGGTCCATATTTAACTAGACATATATTTTCACAAATAAATTGTCCAATGCTAATTATTGTGGATGTCTCTTCACAATAATTGTGATGTAGAAAGCACCAATTCAAATGGAATGGATTCAAAATGATGTTATTGCGCGGGCCGGGATTATAAATCTCCCTATTTTCATCTATTAAACAGTATTTAAGTACTTCAAGTACTTGGAAAGTCTGTTTAAAATTATCAAGTATCCAATATTTGTTTAACAAGATCTGATTATGAGTTATTAAATGGTAAGATGAATAAAAGTTCACTATTTTAGGTACAATAGTACCTAAGGGACCCAACAAATCCCTAATTGGAGTTATGGGATTCGATTCTTTTGCCACATTGTTATATTTTGAACTGTTGAATGGACATGGACCAACTCGAGAACAATTGAATGATGACAAAATTATCAAAGATTGGCCTTCCTTATTTCGATTCAACAACGTACCAATAGTTCCTTGATGCTGGGTAACTAATGGAATCTTCGCTTTGGAATAAAAAGGATTGATATTGGTGCGATCTAATCCATTATCGGGAATCAATCCTGAACCCGCCGTATCATACCTTTTTCCGGCATATGAAATAGTAGACTTGACTAACTCAATTCTTATGAAATCGCGAATCAGATCATTTGCCCTTACCTCAACAAAGGAAGCACGAACCTCTTCTATAGAACCTTTTTTTTCTTGGTCCCAATTCAATACTAAACAAGTCCGAACTAATTGAATACTTGTGTGATAAATTCCGCGAATTGACTTTCCATTTCCATAAAGGATATAATTGACAACTTTAAGTTCGACATTATCTTTTTCCTGCAAGAGATCTTGAGGGAAAAGTTTTGCTAAATTTATCCCATCAGCTATTTCATATGTGACTACGGGTCGAACCAAAACAAAATATTTTTGGGGGGTGGGTGTGATCCGTTGGACATAGATCCAATTTTTCAATTTTTTTTTTGATTCCTTAGAATTTTTTTTTTCTGTTCCCGGTGGTATCAAAATGCCGCTGTGTTTGGATATCTTATCTGTCTCCCCGGGAAAATAAATATCTCCAGAAAATATTTTCAGTTCAATACTTTTTTTTTTTCTCTCCACTCGGACTAATCCACCTACTCGGCTTCTTGTATTTGTATTTAAAGCGAGTTGTGTATCTACTCCAATAATACTATTGTTCCGGACCATTATGGACGAAGATCCGGGTAAGATATGCACCTCTTCGGGAATAAAAAAAAACCGATCCACTTTCATTTGGTATTTCGGACTAAATTCTTTTGCTCCTCGATACTCAATCAAATCTTCTTTTTTTACGATTGAATCCACCTCTACGATCCCATATTTAGTAATTCCCGAACTCTTTCTGCTGTATCGTGGATCATCAAAATAAGCAAGAATACTATTTCTACGTAAAATACCATTTATGGGTATTTCAATCGAAATACCAAAAGAGGGTATTAGTTCTTTCTCTCGTTCTTGATCATATTGTAATGGGATGAGAAATCTATTTCTTCGCCTTTTCGACAAGAAATCAGAATTCTCTTGGAGAATCAAAGGATATATGAAATTCCAATACCCATTGGATATGATTCGATCAAGTCTTGAATAGTCAAGAATTTCCCTATCTTTTTTACCAGAAGGATCCAACAATTTATGTCTTACTCGATCATTAGTGATTAATCGGTCAGAGATATATCTTTCGTCGACAGAAAAAGAATGAGCATTCATTTGATCTTGATCCTTGTGGAGCGAAAAAGACACTATACTAGATCTGCACGGACCCCCGGCTAATATCCATAAATGACTTGTTTTTGGTAATAGATGAACATTACTATATGTATATTCAGGTGCATGGTAGACATCGGTACTCCAGTGCATTTCTCCCTCTGATTCAGAATAAATATGTTTTCGAACCCTCTCTTTAAAATGAAAAGTAGACGTTCCGGCACGAATCTCAGCAATCACTTGTTCAGATTCTACATATTGATCATTTTGAACTAAA